ATAAAAGAGCTGCATAGCCCAATATCATCATACTTACGTGCATTATTAACCATTCAGATTGGAGAGCGGGTACCAATATTTCGGATTGATGTATTTCAGTTAAAATACCTGAAGTAGCAAAGCCTTGGGTAAAAATAGCACTTGGTGCAGTTATTGTGCTTAAATGGTTTTTTTTTTTTTTGAAATACGGAACTATATGAATAATGGAGAAACTCCATGAAAGAAATATTAATGATTCATATAAATTACTTAGGGGGAAATGTCCCGAATAAATCCAACGAGTGACTAATAATCCTGTGATACAGAAAAAAGTAGTTATCATGCCTTTTTCTGATGAATCATATAGTTTTACGATTTCATCGAAAAATAAGGTTATCAAATGAATTGTAATTACAATTGAAACCATCGAAAAAGAAATATGAGTTAATATATGCTCTAAAGTTAAAAATATCATAAAAATCTTGAATCCCTTAATCTTAATTAAGAAATTAAAATTGGGAACTGAATTCATTATATGATCTATTGTATCTCTTCTCGAAGATGGCATGCCGCTACTCGGACTCGAACCGAGATGCTTTAGCACTGCTTCCTAAGAGCAGCGTGTCTACCGATTTCACCATAGCGGCTTGCTCGAACTCATAATAGCCTATTCATATTCAATCGTCGAGATTGGAGGAGTAAATTCAATGCAATGTTTTTTAGGAAAGATTTAAACTGATAAATCCAAATTCATTCAAATAGGGATTTGAAGGTTCATTATTTTCATTTAGGGTGTCAGTTTATTAAATTAATTTAAGACTTTCGTGTAGGTTATGCTTTCCTGAGATTGAACTCTTGTAACTAGATAATTCTACCGCGATCGAACTCAAAAAAATGCATTTTTACAAAATAGACCCCATTTTGTTTGAATTATTTTAAAATGACACATTTTTCGTACACAATATCCTAACTAAGCTAACGGCTTTTTTGATTGGGTTGAAAGCGAAAGATATATGGGAGATCTATCTAATAATTTAGAGAAAGGAAATTAAGAAGTCCGAAAGTTACACAAAAAGTTTTAAAAATGGAATCAATTAGTATCAACAATTCATTAATTTTAACTTAGCTAAAGATTTTCTATTTGCTCTTCTATAGATATGATATAGAGAGAAAAAAGAATTTTCTTATTTATTATTGGAATTGTAACAAATAGTTCGATGGGGAAAATAAAACTCCCCACCTTGGAAATGAAAAAACATACTAAAAGAGGGTTAAAACCTCCTGTCTTTATTCTTTTTTCAAACAAAAAAAGTATTAGTTGTAGAATTCATTAAACAGAAGAATTCTTATTCCACATATCATAGGAGAAAAGAAAGGTCCATTTCATATTGATTAGCCCAACAATAATAACAATAGGTAATGTAAATTGTTCATTTTTAATTATGAAATGGACCTTTTTTTCGAGTCAAATCAATTCAGATTATTCCAACGTTTTATTACTTATTTGTTTGTCGCACAAAAAAACTTTTTGAATTTCCGGTCAAAAGAGATTTCCCTAACGAAAAAGCTTTTAACGCTGCCCAATATCCCTTCCGTTTCCAAATATTTTTACGAATACGCTTTTTTGATATAGAAGTACGTTTTTTTGGAACTGCCATTTAAAAATGAAGAGGTTACTCATTATTATAGTTGGATGTGAAAGACATCTATTGTTCAAAACGAATTGTTCTTTTTATTCTCTAGATAATATTATTTTCATATAAATGTAGATAGGTGAAAGATATGTGAAAATTGCATAAAATATTACTAGAAGAAGAGGATATATGATTTTTTTTTCAAAAAGAAAATGGTTTTTCTAGTCCATACAATATTCGTAAGAAAGAAAAATTTGTATTGATTGATATTGATACTTTTATTTCTCTTTCTTATTCAAATCTATAGAATATGCCGTGCCCTAGCAATTAAATTGGTTGAACTCTATAACATAAAGAATCAAAAAGACCCTACATTTCTATTTCTGCCTATTTTCGTCGTTCTACATTTAATTTACATGTACTAAAATACATCGAAAGGGTTAAGAACCCCACCCTTGTTGCTTACTGAAAAACTTTAATCTTTAATATTTTTTATTTTATTAGACTGGAAATAAATCAATCAATTCCATAATGAACTAGTTCATTATTTTGAATAAACTAACTAAAATAGCGAGTTCTTATTTCATTAGGCCAGGTTAGTGATCTTAGTTAATCTAATCCTATGATTCATATTAGTATTTTTAGTGTAATTCTTTATACTTGCTCTATGACTAGAAATTTTTTAATAATCATTGAATTTTTCATTTTCGGTATCTTCATAAATATATTAGTGACTAACTAAGTATTCACGTTTTACGAGTACTTTAGTTATATCATTTGACCAATTGTAACTTCTTGATTTGAATAGTTGAAGTATTTAAGAAAGACTCACAATAAACAATAAGTAAGAATATAAAATTAGAAAATTCTATTTAAGTTAGTACATA